AGATAAAATGGCTGATTATAGGTTATAAATTGTAAATTTATATATAGATATATTATATCTTTTTATCATAACTTTATATTCAAAAAAATGATATTAAATTGCAAATTTAAAGGTATTGAATTTTTATTTAATTAAGGTTTATTATAATTATATTTTTAATTTTGAAGATTAATAGTTTTTTTTAACTTAAAACCTTAATATATAATAATATAGGAGAAAAATAATTTAAAAAAATTAATGAATATAGTAAAATTATAGTAATAAAAATTTTTTTTTTTAAAATATCATTTATTGAATAAATTAAAATTAAATAAAATGAAATATATTATTTTAATGTATATAAATAAATTTATAATAGTTAAAATGATTAATATTAATATAATAAGATTTATTTGATTATATATTAGTGTTTTAATTAATATTCATTTTATAATAAATCCTAATATAGGGGGTAATCCTATAATTGATAAGATTAATATGAATAAGTTAATTTTAAAAAAAAAATTAATATTGAAAAATTTAAGTTGGTTGATATAATTAATATTAAATTTACTTAAAATTGTAATAATTATAAAATTTAGTATTGAATAGATAATAAAATAATTAATTCAAATAGTTTCATTTATTAATATTGCAAAAAGTATTCATGATGTGTTATTAATTGAGGATATAGCTAAAATTTTACGGATTGAATTTTGATTTATACCAAAAATAGGATTAAGAAAGATTATTGTAATAATAAAAATTATAGTTTTATTTGAATTTAAATAGGAAATTATAATTAAGGGTCTAATTTTTTGTCAGGTTATTAGTAGTATGCAGGATATTCAGTTTAGCCCTTCAATTAATGAGGGTAGTCATAAATGAAATGGTATTAATCTTAATTTTATTATTAATGATAGGATAATTAATATATTATTATTAATAATGAAAAATATTGATTTGTTAATTAGGAATATAAGTAGTAAAATTGAGGCAAAAGCTTGAATTAAAAAATATTTTATTGTAGATTCAATTGAGTAAATTGATAAATTGAAATTTATAATAGGGATAATAGAAAATAAGTTTAATTCAAGCCCTATTCATATTCTTAGTCAATTTATTGATGAAATTGTTAATATAGTTCTAAATAAAAGTAAATTTATAAATAAAATTTTTGTTAAATTTAAATTAATCAGAAAAAAGAGGTTTATTCTATATTTGAAGTATGAATCCAAAAGCTTTATTTAGCTTATTTTTCTTTTAATGGGTATATTTAAGTGTTTATGCATTTAAATTTTTGAAATTTAAGGATTAGGTTAATTCTAAAAGTATAATAAAAGTATTTATGGAAATACATGATTTACTCTATCAAAGTAACCCTTTTTCAGGCATTTTATTTGAAATTATTTAATAAAGTATAGATTTATGGTTTTATAAAATTTAATTTTTTGGGGGGGGGGGGTAAATTAGAATTTTACATTTTAATAAACCATAAGGTTTTAATTATTTAAAGAATAGGGGGAGCCCCGTTTTTAAAAAAAAAAAGAGATAATAAAGAGTAAGAGAAATAAGAAGAAGAAGAAGAGAAGAAGAAAGAATATATAAGAGATTTATTAATATATAATATAATATACATATATAATACTTATTATATTTATATATATATAATATATATATACATATGTATACCCTGATTAGGTATATATATATATATATATTAATATATAAATCCTTATATAATAATATATATCTATACATTTATATATATATATATATATTAATATATAAATCCTTATATTTATATATAGTATATAGATTAATAGATATATATATATAGAAGAGGGTTAATTTTTATTAGACCATTATATTTTTTATTTATATATAATAATTTATTTTATTATTAAAATTTTATTTAATTAAGAAAATATATGAAAATCAATTTTTGTTAATTAATTCTTAATGAATTTTAATAATTCTCAGTATTTAATATTAAATATTAAAGAAATTTAGATTTAATTATTAATTTTAGTATAAACTAAATATGTGCCAGCAGTTGCGGTTAAACATAATATACGAATAAAATATTTCGGTTATTAGTATTAAATATATAAATATAGTTTAATTTTTTAGGTAAGGTAAAATTTAATTAAAAATTATTGTTATAATTATTAGATTCTGTTAAATTTTAGTTAAAACTAGGATTAGATACCCTATTATAAAAATTTAAAATTAATTACTTAAAAATTAATAGTTAAGTTCTTTAAATTTAAAAGATTTGGCAGTATTTTAGTCTTATTAGAGGAACCTGTATTTTTATTGATAATCCACGATTGATTTTACTTATTTTAAAAATTCATATATCGCTGTCATGAATATATTTAAAAATTTATTTTCTGTAATTATTTTAATAATTTATGTTAGGTCAAGATGTGGTTTATAAATAAGCTAATTATGGGTTACAATAAATTATATTTTTGGATTTTAAATGAAAATTATTAATGAAATTGAATTTAATAGTAATTTTAATTACTTAATTAATATGAATAAAGATCTAAAATATGTACATATTGCCCGTCATTCTTATTAAAAATAAGACAAGTCGTAACAAAGTAAGTGTACTGGAAAGTGTACTTAGAAAGAATTTTTTTATTTAATAAAATAAATATCTAAATTTAAGTATATCATTTACAATGATAAGATGTTTTTTAACTTTATTTAAATGGTTTTGATTAATTTATTTTTGTTTATTAATATTTTTTATAAAAGTAATTTATTTATATGAAGTTTTAGTATTTAGTTAAAAATAATTATTAGTTTTATAGTTTAATAGTATTGTGAAAGAAATTTTTTGTATTAATAAAAGAATTTTATTAGTACCTTTTGTATCAGGGTTAATTAAAATTTTTAATATATTTTAATTTCTCAAAATTTATAGAGTTAATTTTATTATTAAGTTATTGTATTAGAAATATTTAGAAAATAATTTTAGTTTTGAAATTTAATTCGTTATATTATATTTAGTTATTTAAGATTTAAATTTAATTTAAAATTTTAAAAGTTAAATTAGTTTTTTTTATTTATATTTTAAATTTATATTATTTTAGGGATAAGCTTAGAATTTTTATATAACAATTATTTAATTTAATAGTTTATAGGAATAGAAATTTTTATTTAAAGTTTGTAAAAATTTATTATTAATTTAAATATAATTTATTATAATTTGTTTATTAAAAATATTAAATTTTATAATTTAATTTTTTATTTATAGTAATAATGATTAAATTAGTATAATATAAATTTATATATTATGAATTCGGCAAAATTTATTTTTATCTGTTTAACAAAAACATTGTATTAAGAATTATTTAATATAGGATCTGCTCAATGATTTATTAAATAGCTGCAGTATTTTGACTGTGCAAAGGTAGCATAATAATTAGTCTTTTAATTGAGGACTTGAATGAAAGATTTGATAAGAAATAGACTTTATTATTTATATAATTAGAACTTTATTTTTAAGTAAAAAGGCTTAAATATTTTAAAGGGACGATAAGACCCTATAAAACTTTATAATTAATATTTTTTATTTTTTTTGATTTATTTATATATATATATATATTTAAATAATATTAATTATTTGATTGGGGTGATAAAAAAAATAAACTTTTTTTAAAATTTAACATTATTTAATGATAATTTGAATTAAAATTTTTAATTAGAGGAAAAAGTTACTTTAGGGATAACAGCGTAATTAATTTTTTAAGTTCGAATTTGAAAATTAGTTTGCGACCTCGATGTTGAATTAAGATTATTCTTAGGTGCAAAATTTTAAGTATTAGGTCTGTTCGACCTTTAAATTCTTACATGATTTGAGTTCAGACCGGTGTAAGCCAGGTTGGTTTCTATCTTTTAAATATTGACTTATTTTAGTACGAAAGGATTTAGTAAGTAAATTAAATTTAATTTAATGAATAAAACTAATTTGTTACTTTGGCAGATAATTGTATTAAATTTAGAATTTAATTATATAATTTTAATTATAGGTAATAATTTACTTATTAGTAGTTTTTATTAATTTTTTTTTTTTATTTTTAATGGTATTTATTAGAGTTGCTTTTTTTACATTATTAGAGCGAAAGATTTTAGGTTATATCCAATTACGTAAAGGTCCTAATAAATTTTTTTTAAGGGGGGTACTACAACCTATAAGAGATGGTTTAAAGTTATTTTTTAAGGAAGTAAATTATCCTTATAATATAAATTATTTTATTTTTATAATTTCTCCCATATTAGGATTATTAATTTCTATTTTTTTTTGATTTATTTATCCTTATAGAGGGATAAATTTTATTATAAGATTTGGTTTAATTTATATATTTTGTTGTTCTAGTTTAATAGTTTATATTTTTTTATTAATTAGTTGATCTTCAAATTCTAATTATTCTGTTTTAGGGATAATTCGATTTATTTCTCAGATAATTTCTTATGAGGTAGGAATAATAATTATTATTTTGAATTTAATATTTATAATTAATAGTTTTAATTTAATTGATTTTTTTATTTATCAATTAAATATTAAGTTTTTTTTTTTTCTTTTTTTTATTTCAGTTTTATTATTCATTAGTTTTTTAGCTGAGATAAATCGAACTCCTTTTGATTTTTCTGAGGGTGAGTCTGAGTTAGTTTCTGGGTTTAATATTGAATTTAGAAGATTATCTTTTATTTTTATTTTTATGTCTGAGTATATAAGAATTATATTTATAGGTATATTATTTTGTGAGATGTTTTTTGGGTTAATATTAAATAAATTTATTTTTAATTTTTTTATTTTAATATTTATATTTTTTGTAATTTGATTACGGGGGGTTCTACCTCGTTTTCGTTATGATAGGTTAATGTATTTAGTTTGAAAGCTTATTTTACCTTTATGTTTGTTTTTATTTGTTTTTAATTTTTCTTTAAAATTATTTAATTTATATCATTAAATTAAGTATTTAAGTTAATAGATTTATTAATCTATTTTTTATTTTCAAAATAAATATTTTATTTAAATTAATTAACTTAAATTATTTTATCTCATATTTTTATAATATAGAAATTAATAAAAAAATATGAAAAATAAATTAAAGTGAAAAATTGACTTATGGTAATAAATGGGTATTCAACTGGTTTTATTCCAATTCAAGTTAATATAAAAAATGTTATAGTGAAAATTCAAAATATTATTTTATTACATGGATAAAATTTATTTCTTAAAAATTTTTTATTATTTAATAAAGGCATAATTATTAAAATTAAGATTGATAGAATTAATGCTATTACTCCTCCTAATTTATTAGGAATAGCTCGAAGGATGGAATATGAGAATAAAAAATATCATTCTGGTTGAATATGATTTGGGGTAATTATGGGATTAGCTATAATAAAATTATTATGATCATTTAGTAGATACGGAAAAATTAAAGTTAAGATTAAAAATAGTCATAAAAATATAATTAATCCAATCAAATCTTTAATAATAAAATAAGGTGAAAAATAAATTTTATCAAAATTTCTATTAATTCCTAAGGGATTATTTGATCCTGTTAAGTGGAGAAAGAATAAATGAATAATAGTTATTATTAAGATAATAAAGGGTAAAATAAAGTGAATTGAGAAAAATCGTGTTAATGTAGCATTATTAATTGAAAATCCTCCTCAAATTCAAATTACAATTGAATTTCCTAAGTAAGGAATTGCTGATAATAAATTTGTAATTACCGTAGCTCCTCAAAAAGATATTTGGCCTCAGGGTAAAACATAACCTACAAAAGCTGTTATTATAGTTAATAATAATAGAATAACTCCAATTAATCAAGTTATTTTAAAATTGAATGAGTTTATATAAATTCCACGTCTAATATGAATATAGATTATAATAAAAAATATTGAAGCTCCATTAGCATGAAAAGATCGAATTAATCAGCCAAAATTAATATTTCGATTTATATTAATAATTCTTTGAAAAGCTAAATTAATATCTGTTTTATAGTGAAATGCAAGAAATAAACCTGTTAAAATTTGATTTATTAAACATACTATTAATAAAGATCCAAAATTTCATATAAATCTAATATTAGATGGTGTTGGGAGGTTAGTTATTGGTAATAAAATTTTTAAAATATTTTTTTTCATTAAGATTTTTGTCGAATAGGCCCTTTATTATTTTTTAATAATCAAATAATAAGGATTAATATAAAAAATAAAATTATTATAATAAAATAAATTATGAGGTTATTAGGAATAATAAATATATTTAAAAAAAAAAAATTATCTTCAAAATTTATTTTATTTTCATATTTAAAGTTTTCTAAATTTATTAAGTTTTGTATTAATAGTAAGCTTATAAAGATAGATGTAAGTTTGAAAATTAAAATTTTGTAATTATTGTTAATAATGTTTAATTCATTAAATGCAATACTAGAAATATAAAGAAAAATAATTATTAATCCTCCGATATATAGAATAAAAATTATAAAAGAGATTCATGAAGTTTTTATAATAAAATTAGTTAGGGAAGTTAAAGTAATTGTTTGAATTAAAATAATTAGATTTGATTTTAAGGGGGATTTTACAGTAATTAGATAGATTGATAATCTTAAATTTAATAAAATAATAAATTTTATAATAATTCAGTATATATTTTAATTAAAATATTAATTTTGGAGATTAATGATAATATTATATATATATATATTTATACTGATTATTTTAAATAAATTTATAATTTTGATTTACAATATCAATGTTTTTTTTAAACTATTAAAATGATAAATTTATTTTTAATATCTTTAATATTTATATTATTTTTTGGAGTTTTATTTTATATTTTTAATTTTAATCATTTATTAATAATATTATTAGGTTTAGAATATTTACTATTAATTTTGTCTTTATTATTTTTATTTAATTTAATATTATTTATTAAACAATATTTATTATTATTAATATTTTTTATTTTTTGTATTAGTGAAAGAGTTTTAGGATTAACAATTTTAATTATGATAGTTCGAATATATGGAAATGATTATTTGAAATCATTAATAATTTTACAATGTTAATAATTTTATTTTTATTTAGATTTAGTATAATTTTTTTAAGTATAAATAAATTTAATAATTGATGATTAGTACAGAATTTTTTTTTTTTTTTTTTTTTTTTTAAATATTTTAAAAACCCCTTTTTTAATTATTTCTTAAATATTAGTTATTTATTTGGTATAGATATATTTTCTTATTTAATATTTATATTAGGAATTTGAATTGTTAGATTAACTTATTTAGCTAGAGTTAATTTAAAATATTTTTATTTTTATTATTTTAATATTTTAAAATTTTTATTTATTTTAATTTTTTTTTTTTGTTTTTTTATTGATAATTTTTTATTATTTTATATTTTTTATGAAATAAATTTAATTCCTGTTATTATTTTAATTTATGGTTGGGGTTATCAATATGAGCGATTTAAAGCTGGGTTTTATTTGTTTATTTATATAATTTTTTTTTCTTTACCTTTTTTTATATGTTTATTTAGTTTAAATAATAATTATTTAATATTTATGTATTATTTAGATTATATAAATGATTTAAATATATTTTATTATTTATTTTTAATATTTATTTTTTTAGTTAAAATACCATTGTTTTTATTTCATATTTGATTACCAAAGGCTCATGTAGAAGCTCCTATTTCTGGATCAATAATTTTAGCTGGTATTACTTTAAAATTGGGGGGTTTTGGTATTTATCGTGTTTTAATATTAATTTTTAAGTTTAACTTAAAGTTTAATTTTTTTTTTATTTCTTTATGTTTATTAGGTATATTTTTTTTAAGTTTAGTTTGTTTTTTACAGAGAGATTTAAAGATTTTAATTGCTTATTCTTCAGTAGTTCATATGAGTTTAGTAATTATTGGGTTTTTAACTTTTAATAATTGAGGTTATGGTGGTTCTTTAGTTTTAATAATGGGTCATGGTTTACGTTCGTCTGGATTATTTTGTTTAAGAAGTATTTGTTATATTCGATTTAAAAGCCGTAGAATATTTATAAATAAGGGTTTAATTAATATTTTTCCTTTTTTATCTTTTTGATGATTTTTACTATGTTCATCAAATATATCTTTTCCTCCTTCTTTAAATTTATTTGGGGAAGTATTTTTATTATTTAGTTTAATAATTTGATTAGATTATTTATATCTATTTTATATGTTAATTTTGATTTTAGTGTTTTTATATAGTTTATATTTATATTTATATACACAATATGGAAGGTTATTTTTTACTTTAAATTATTTATTTAATATTTTTTTAAATGAATATTTATTATTGTTTTTACATTGATTACCTTTAAATTTATTTTTTTTAGTAATAGATTTTTTTTTATATTTAAATAGTTTAATAAATAAAATATTAATTTGTGGGATTAAAGATTATAATATATTTAGATAATTAAATTTAATTTTGTTTTTTTTTTTTTTTTTTTTTTTATTTATTTATATTTATTTTATTTTTTATTATAGGTTTATATTTTATTTATTTTAATAATTTTTATTTTATTGAATATATAATTTTTTATTTAAATTCTTGTTTAATTTTATATGTAATTTTAATGGATTGAATAAGTTTATTATTTATTTCTTTTATTTTTTTAATTTCTTCTATAATTTTGTTATATAGAATGGAATATATAAATTTGGATTTTAATAAGAATCGATTTTTGTTGTTAATAAATTTATTTATTATATTTATGTTTTTATTAGTGATTAGTCCTAATATAATTAGAATTTTATTAGGTTGGGATGGTTTAGGGATAATTTCTTTTTGTTTAGTGGTTTTTTATCAAAATAAAAAATCTTATAGTTCAGGTTTAGTAGCTGTTATTTTAAATCGAATAGGTGATTTATTTATTATTGTTTCATTAATTTGAATAGTTAATTTTGGTTCTTGAAATTTTATTTATATAAATTATTATATTAATTATAATTATTTAATTTTAATTAGTTTAATAATTATTTTTGCGAGTTTGACTAAAAGAGCTCAAATTCCTTTTTCTTCATGACTTCCTTTAGCTATAGCAGCTCCTACTCCTGTTTCATCGTTAGTTCATTCTTCTACTTTAGTAACTGCTGGTATTTATTTAATAATTCGTTTTAATGAAATTTTTATATTATTTGGATTTTTTGATTATTTAATAGTAATTTCTTGTTTAACTATATTTATATCAGGATTAAATGCTATTTTTGAATTTGATTTGAAAAAAATTATTGCTTTTTCTACTTTAAGTCAAATAAGTTTTATATTTATAATTTTATGTTTTGGTAAGATTGAGATATGTTTTTTCTATTTATTAATACATGCTTTATTTAAGTCTATAATATTTTTAAGAGCTGGGGTTTTAATTTTAAATATAAATAATAATCAGGATATTCGTAAAATAGGGGGATTAATTAATTATTTACCTTTTAGTTGTTTGATTTTTATATTTACTTTAATATCTTTATGTGGATTTCCTTTTTTTTGTAGTTTTTATTCGAAAGATTTAATTTTTGAGTTTTTTTTAATAGTTGATATTAATTTAATTTTTTTTTTTCTTTTTTTTTTCTTTTTTTTTTTAACTTTTTTTTATTCTATTCGAGTTATTTATTATTTAATAATAATGAATTTTTCTATATATAATTATTTAATAATTATTAGGTTTGAGAGAAATATTTTAATTTTAAGAATGATTTTGATTAGATTTGCTATGATGTTTTTTGGTTCATTTTTTATATGATTAATATTTTATAAATTTGATTTAATTTTATTAGAATTTAAGATAAAAATTTTAAGAATGCTAATTTTGTTTTTTAGAATTTGGTTTTTTTTTGAATTAAATAATTTTTTATTTTCAATAAATTATTTTTTTTCAATATTTTTTATTTTTTTTTTTGGTATAATATGAAATTTATTATTTATTAAAGTAAATTTTTTTTTAAATAATTTTGTTTTTTTTAGATTTTTTACATTAAAGTTTGTAGAAACTGGGTGAATTGAGTATAGTTTAAATAAAGGGGGGTTTTTTTTTATTAAAAATTTAATAATATTAATTCAGAGTTTTTTTTTGAATAGTTATAAGATTTATATATTAATTTTTTTTTTATGATTTTTAATTATTTTTTTATTTAGTTTTTAATTTAAATAGCTTAAGTTTAGAGCATTATATTGAAGATATAGGGGTAATAATTAAATATTTTTAAATATTTATTTATAATTTTATTATTATTTTTATATTGAAAATATAATGTTTTTTTTTAAACTAATAAATATTATTTAAAAGATTAAACATATTATGCTTTAAAAGATAGTTAGCAGCTTCTTTTTTAAAAAAATCTTTTTAATTGGAATTTATTTCAATATTATTATTAACAGTAATAAACCTCTATTTTGGTTTCAATTAAAAATAAGGATTTATAATCTATTATTAAGTCGAAATTAATATGTAATTAATATTACTTCTTATTTAAGATAAATTTTATTAATAATTTTCAAAAGCAAATTGATTGTTATATATTTTAACTATTATCCTTAAATTTTTCAATTTAGTGATCCAAATTTTCATTCATAAAAAATAGTAATAATTATAAATATAAAAAATGTTAAAAATATTGAATTAAAATATATTATATTGGAAATTTTAAAATTTAGGATTATAGGTAAAATAATTGATATTTCAATATCAAAAATTAAGAAAATAATAGCAATTAAGTAAAAGTTTAATGAAAAAGGGATGCGTGCTTTATTAAATGGGTCAAATCCACATTCGAATGGTGATGATTTATTATAATTAAATTTTATTTTTATATAAATAGTTAATATAAATATTAATAATGAAATTAAAATTAATGTTATTATAACTATGATTGATATATTTAATATTATTATTTTATTTAAAATTTAAACTTTTTGATTGGAAATCAAATATACTTATTATATTAATAAAATTAATTATTTCATCAATAAAAAGTTATGTATAAGAATAATCAAATAATATCAATAAAATGTCAATATCAAGCTCTGAGTTCAAATCTAATATGGTGAATAAATGAAAATTGTAATTTTATTATTCGAATTAGATTAATTAATAAAAATGTTATTCCAATAATAACATGAATTCCATGAAATCCTGTAGCTATATAAAAAGAAGATCCAAAAATAGAATCTGAAAATGTAAAAGTTGCTTGTTTATATTCTAATATTTGTAGTAATAGAAAATATATACTTAATATAATTGTTAGATTTATGAATGTTATTGTTTTTTTTTTATTATTATTAATTAAATATAAGTGAGTTAAAGTAATTGTAAATCTAGATGTAAGTAGAATAATTGTATTTAATAGTGGGATTAGAAGGGGGTTAAAGAAATTAATATTTTTAGGGGGTCAATTTAATCCTAATTCAATTGAGGGGGCTAATGAATTATGAAGAAAATTTCAAAAAAATGAAATAAATAAGAATATTTCAGAAATAATAAATAAAATTATTCTAAATTTTATTAAATTTATAATATAAAAATTATGATTTCCTTGAAATGTTCTTTCTCGAATAATATCTCGTCATCATATTATTGAAATTAAAATTATTAATATAATATTAATTAATGATAATATATTAAATTTAAAATTTATTAATATAATGTTAGAAATTATTATATTGAATGTGTTAATTGATATTAAGATTGGTCAAGGTCTTAAATTTAAAATAAAATAGGGTTGATTTATTTTTATCATTATTCTCTAGAGTAGAGAGAAGAAAGAATGGAGAATACATAACTTTGAATAATTGTAACACATAATTCAAATATTATTATGAATATCTGAATTATTAAAATAATAATTAATATTGAATTGAAGTTTAATAATGTTATTAATAAGTGTCCTGCAATTAAATTTGCAGTTAATCGAATAGATAGGGATATTGGTCGGATTAAAATTCTTATTGTTTCGATTAAAGTTATTAGCGGGGCTAAGTAAATTGGGGTATTTAAGGGAATTAAATGTGTAATTATATTTTTTGTATTTTTAATCGTTGATATTAAAATAAAGAATAGTCAAAATGGTAGGGCTAGTGTGAGTGAAAAGATTATATGACTTGAGGAAGAAAAAATGTATGGGAATAATCTTAAAAAATTGTTAATAAAGATAAATAAAAATAAAGCAATGAACATAAATGATGGTGATTTAATATTTTTTATTTTATATAATATTATTATTTCTAAATTAAGATTATGAAATATTTTTAAATAAATTCAATTGATTCGATTTGGTAATATTCAAATAAAATTAGGTATTATAATAATAATTATTATTGTTCTGATTCAATTAAGTTGAATATTGAAAATTATAGTTGATGGGTCAAAAATATTAAATAAATTTATTATAATTTTTTAAATTAGTTTTATTAAAATTTTTATTTTTATTATTTTTAAAAAAATTAAAATATATTATATTTATAATTAAGTAAAATATTAATATAAAAAAAATAGAAATAATTAATCAGTTTATTGGGGCTATTTGAGGAATTAAGAAGTATTAATTAATAATTTTAATTTGACAAATTAGTGTTATATATTTTAACTAACTTCTTTCATTAGAAGTAATTGCTAATTTACTATTAATTGATTTAAGAGATCATTACTTTGCATTTCAGTCATCTAATGTTAATTAAAAATTTTTAATTCAATAAATGAATTTATTAATATTAATAGATTCAATTTGAATAGGTATAAATCTATGGTTAATTCCACAAATTTCTGAGCATTGGCCAAAGTATATTCCTGGTCGATTTAAAAATAAATTAATTTGATTTATTCGTCCGGGAATTGCATCAATTTTAATAGCTAGTCTTGGGATTGTTCAAGAATGAATTACATCATCTGATGAAATTAAAAGTCGAATATTAAATTTAAAGGGGATAATGGTTTTATTATCTACTTCAATTAATCGAAAATTTTCTTTATTAATATTATTAGTTATATAAGATTCAAATTCAATATTAGGAAAATCTGAGTATTCATATGATCAGAATCATTGATGTCCAAAAATTTTAATTGTTATAATAGGAGATTTGATTTCATCTATTAAGTATAATAAATGTAAGGATGGTAAGGCAATAAAAATTAAAATAATAGGTGGAATAATTGTTCAAATAAATTCAATAAATTGGTTTTCTATAATTTTAATATTAATGAATTGATTTATGATAATAAAAATTATTATATATGTAATAGTTATTATAATTATAATAATAATAAATATAGTATGATCATGAAAAAAAATTAATTGTTCTATTAAAGGTGAATTACTATTTTGAAAATTTAGTTTTATTCAAGTTATTATTTCTAAAAAAAGATTATTCTTTATAAATGAATTTTAAGTTCATTACATATTATTCTGCCATATTAGAAATTAATAATAATTGGTAGTTCAGAATATGAGTGTTCTAATGGGGGTGTATTATGAATTCATTCGATTGAGTTTCTTAGGCTTAATTTAAAAATAATAATTTTTTTTAAAAATATTCTATTTCAGATTGTATAAATTAAGATTATAATTCTAAAAGTTGAAATTATTGATCCAATTGATGAAATTATATTTCACATTAAAAAATTATTGGGATAATCAGTATATCGTCGAGGTATTCCATTTAATCCTAGGAAATGTTGTGGGAAGAAAGTTAAATTTACTCCAATAAACATTAATGTAAACTGAATTTTTAAAAAAAAATTATTTATTGAAAATCCTGTTAATAATGGGAATCAGTGAATAAATCTGGCAATAATAGCAAATACAATTCCTATAGATAATACATAATGAAAATGAGCTACTACATAATATGTGTCATGAAGAATAATATCAATAGAGGAATTAGCGAGAATAACTCCTGTTAATCCTCCAATTGTAAATAAGAAAATAAAACCTAATGCTCAGATAGTAGAAGGTGATAAATTAATTTTTGATCCATAAATAGTAGCTAATCATCTAAAAATTTTAATTCCTGTTGGGATGGCAATAATTATAGTTGCTGATGTAAAATAAGCTCGTGTATCTACATCTATACCAATTGTAAATATGTGATGAGCTCATACGATAAATCCTAATAATCCGATTGTTATTATAGCATAAATTATTCTAATATTACCAAATGTTTCATTTTTATTGCTTTCTTGTCTAATAATATGAGAAATTAATCCAAATCCTGGTAAAATTAGAATATAAACTTCAGGGTGTCCAAAAAATCAGAATAAATGTTGATAAAGAATTGGATCTCCTCCTCCTGAAGGATCAAAAAATGAAGTATTTAAGTTTCGATCTGTTAAAAGTATTGTAATAGCACCTGCTAATACAGGTAATGATAAAATTAGTAAGATAGCTGTAATCAAGATTGATCATGGGAATAGAGGAATTTGGTTTAATTTTATATTATTAGGTATTATATTTATAATTGTGCAAATAAAATTAATTGCTCCTAAAATTGAGGAAATTCCTGCTAGATGGAGAGAAAAAATTGTTAGATCTACTGAAATATTATTATGAGCAATGTTATTAGATAGGGGTGGATAAATTGTTCATCCTGTTCCTGTTCCATTATTAATTATAAATCTTGTAATTATTATTATTAATGAGGGGGGGAGTAATCAAAATCTAATATTATTAAGTCGTGGGAATGATATATCAGGACATCCTATTATTATAGGAATTAATCAGTTTCCAAATCCTCCAATTACAATAGGTATTGTTATAAAAAAAATTATGATAAAAGCATGAATTGTAACAATAACATTATATAATTGATTATTATTAATAATTGAATTAATTTGTCTTAATTCTAATCGAATTAAAATTCTAAGAGATGATCCAATTAAACCTGATCAAATACCAAATAAAAAATATAAAGTTCCAATGTCTTTATGATTAGTTGAAAAGATTCATTTTAT